ACATCGGGTTTTGGAGACCCGCGTTCTACCGAACTGAACTAAGAGCGCTTTCTTATCATAAAAGACAAGAATGTAAAGACACTTTTTTTAACCCCAATTTAATGAACGATTATATATTAATATAATTGGAATCGATCTTAATTAATCCCTCGTTACTGCTCAACGAAGAAGTAATAGGTAGGGATGACAGGATTTGAACCTGTGACATTTTGTACCCAAAACAAACGCGCTACCAAGCTGCGCTACATCCCTACAATTGGTCTACAGTATCATTGTATAGAATTCCTGTCTTGTTTTCCACATCGTTATTTTGTCCATTGATATATACAATTTAATATACAATTTATATGGGCATTTCGTCTTTTTGGTCCCATTTAACATATAATAATAGTAAAAGAAAAGTCTTATATACGTATGAGATACGGAACGGAACCTGTCGTAAAAATAAATGAGTAGTTTTCGGGAATGCTCGGGACGAAAGGGACGTTTTTTTATGTTTTAAGAAAAATTTTATTTACCGGATAGTTGTATATTTCAATTTGAATTAGGGATTCCGTGTACAAGGTTCTTAACTGCATATGCATCTGATCATATATGTATTACCATTTTAGATTACAATAAAAAAAGGAAGGAGATTTTTCAATGCGAGATCTAAAAACATATCTTTCCGTGGCGCCGGTATTAAGTACTCTATGGTTCGGGTCTTTAGCAGGTCTATTGATAGAGATTAATCGTTTTTTCCCAGATGCGTTGACATTCCCCTTTTTTTGATTATTGATACGGTACCAAATAACGAAGATTCGAGATAAAATTAAATATTTGTGACTAATCCTTTGCCCCTTTTTCTCTTTTTTACCTTTTTCCTTAAAGGGAGGAAAGAGAAAAAAGAAAGGGTGTATTCAACAGCTTCGAGACTTGGGTTCAAGTTTGAATTAAATAAATTATTAAATTCAAAAATTAACTAGGGATGGAGGTAGAATAAACAGGGTGTGGCCTAGATCTAGGACAAGACTCTTAGACAAGGTACTTAAATGGAAATGAAATACTGTGATTTGAAATAAAGTTTAGAAATTTTTTTAGTATATTGATATTGATTGCAGGGAAGTTTTTATAATTGGATTTCAAGTTAATAACTTCTATTTTTCCTTCCTTTCTTCTTCTTCGTTTCGGATCGAAAATAGAAGAGTTGAGTAAATCAAAAATCCAAAGGGGGTTCATGGCCAAGGGGAAAGATGTCCGAATAACGGTTATTTTGGAATGTACCAGTTGTGTTCGAAACGGTGTTAATAAGGTATCAACGGGTATTTCCAGATATATTACTGAAAAGAATCGTCACAACACGCCTAATCGATTGGAATTGAGAAAGTTCTGTCCATTTTGTTACAAACATACGATTCATGGGGAGATAAAGAAATAGATCGAATCGAGCACATGTATGTAACCCTTCCTTGGAAGGGTAAAAATGACATTCTATATAGAACATAGTTAAATATGATATATATAACATAATTAAATATAAACAAACCAAATCCTATTTATTCTAATTCATTTTAGATCCGACCAAAATAGGATTTTCGGGATAAGGAATAAACTAAACAAACCATGGATAAATCCAAGCGACCTTTTCTTAAATCCAAGCGATCTTTTCGTAGGCGTTTGCCCCCGATTCAATCGGGGGATCGAATTGATTATAGAAACATGAGTTTAATTAGTCGATTTATTAGCGAACAAGGAAAAATATTATCTAGACGGGTGAATAGATTGACCTTGAAACAACAACGATTAATTACTATTGCTATAAAACAAGCTCGTATTTTATCTTTGTTACCTTTTCTTAATAATGAGAAACAGTTTGAAAGAACCGAGTCGACTACCAGAACTGCGGGTCTTCGAGCCAGAAATAAATAGGCTTACTCTTTCGTCACTTGAATAAAAAGTAAAATCAGAACTAAAACGAAGATTGATGTTTTGTTCGAAAAATATGAAAAATACATATTTAATTATCGTGTTGTAAGAAAAAAAAGAATCGGGTAAGAATAAAGATTCTTTTTGAGTGTGTTAATTCATTTTGACTTTACCCTCCCGGAGTTCATTCTCCGGGGAACTCCGTTTAAATTATTCTGGTGGATTCTTTCCAATCTACTTCTTTTATGATCTCATTGGAAATCATATAAAGACAATTTATATTTGATATAGCTATTTGTGCAAGTATTTTACGATTAAGAAGTACCTGTTTCTTATATAGGTCATGTATTAATCTACTATAACTACAGGATACCCCTATTTCACGAATTACTGCGTTTATTCGAGTGATCCACAAACGGCGAAAATTTCTCTTTTGCTTATCCCTATCCCGATGAGACGAAACCAAAGCTCTTATTTTCTGTTGAGTAATTGTTCGAGTAAGTCTTGAATGAGCCCCTCGAAAGCTTGATGCAAATAAACGAATTTTTGTTCTACGTCTCCGAGCTATATTTCCCCGTCTAATTCTGGTCATTTAATAAATGAAACTTTGACGAATAACTAATAGATTTCCTTTCTTTCAGTTATTCTTTTTCCCTTTCCTAGTCTATTAATAACAAAGCTTTTTTCCAATGTATAAACTAAAAATTCCAATGACTTTGGCTACTATAACCTTCCCGACCACTATTTTTATTTTTTCTAGACATTTCACTTCGAAATAAGAAATTATATTTTACTAGGTATCAAAATATAATAAATAAAAAATATAAATGGATAAAGAAATAGTGGCTTCCTTCGTTTATATGGTTACTTCTTAAACGGTGAGGTTTTCTCTATACACCGGAGCCTTTACTTCATTTAATCAATGTTATTGGTAACTTGTATAGTTCACATTCTTTGGCTCTACCCATGAATTATCCAGTAATAGGTCTTTCACGATTAGATCTACTTACACAGTAACGGTATTTAATTATGAAAGTTGGCTGGGTAGCTAACCCTGTTAGTCCGTTCTTGCAAAAGGGGCCTAAGTTTTCTGTTTTTATTTTTAAGTAGGATTTTCTCCGCTTAATGGATAACCATTTGTTACCGATGGAGAATTGCTTCTCATCTTAAATTGAGGTGATTGGATTTGCACCAACGGAAACCATAAATTTCATACACAATAGAATGGATATATTTTTTTTATACTGAATTGAACGGACTTCTTTTTCTATTCTATCCTATTCCCCGGTACTGATCATTGATACTAGAAAAGGTTTTATTTATTTTATCTTTATCCCAGCTCATGATCTGAACGAGTCGCACATACACCCTAGTACATGTTCCTCGACGCTGAGGGCATCCCCGAAGTGCGGGGGATTTTGTGACATTTCTGATTGGCTGTCTTGTATTTCTAATAAGTTGTTTAATAGTTGGCATGTTGAATCATATCATATAAATAATGGGCTGGTTTAGATCGATCCTAACCTGATGATACTTCTATTTAATTATTTAATTTTCCTGATGAAACTTTCTATTTAATTTTGTAGTAAATTCAGCAAAAATCTAAAATAGGAAATCGAGAATTTGCGCGAAAAAAAAAATCCGGGCTTTTTCACTCAACCACCGCTACAAGATCAACAATTCCATAAGCTTGGGCTTCTGTTGCTGACATAAAAACATCTCTTTCCATGTCTTCCGAGACAACCCATAAAGGTTTGTCCGTTCTTTGTACATAAACCCTTGTTAGGGTTTCACGCAGTTTTAGCAGCTCTTCCGCTTCCAGGATAAATTCTCCCGTTTGTGCCTCATAAAAAGAACTAGCAGGTTGATGAATCATTACCCTGATGGTATAACAAAAAAGGGGTTCCTCTATTTTGCATGATGAATAGAAAAGAAAGATAAAGAATAAAAAGAAAAAAAAATAAAGATAGAATTGAACAACCACAACCGTACGGGCATCTTTTATGCATTGCATACGGCTCTATAATAAAATTGACCTTTACCTTCAAAAAAATAGGATCTATCAGACCCAGATCGGTAAATGATCAAATTACCACCCTTCCTTTCGTAGGCGTTCAAAAATACTATGATGGTTCCGTTGCTTTATATATATATATATTTAATATTATTTGGTTTGTTTGTGTTTCAGCAATCCCAAAGTTGCTTTTTATAAAATTAAGGAAAAAAATCTTGTTTTTTATTTTCGAACTCTTTCAGAACACAACTAAGCCCCCGGTGTGAAAATAAAAAAGTTTGTGACGCTGAACTGGAATCTCCAATATAAAAAAATAGGAAATCCCTTTTATCTCATACTACTCTCTCGATACATAATCAAATGTTTTGAAAAAACAATAAAAATTGTTTTATTTTGATATCGAATTCAAAGTGCCATGCTATTATTACTTAATATTAATATGGCGAAGGCATAGTCTTATTTTTTTCTCTCAAATAAAAACCTCATTGGCGCCAAGCGTGAGGGAATGCTAGACGTTTGGTAATTTCCCCTCCGGCCAAGATAAAAGATCCCATTGAAGCGGCTAATCCCATGCATATTGTCTGTACATCTGGTCGCACAAATTGCATTGTATCATAAATAGCCACTCCAGGGATAACCCATCCGCCGGGAGAGTTTATAAACAAATAGAGATCTTTGGTATCATTCTCGATACTGAGATATACCATAAGACCAATAAGTTGGTTCGAGATCTCGCTATCAACCTCTTGTCCTAAAAAAAGTAATCTTTCTCGATAAAGTCGGTTGATTAGGGTAAAATTAGATCCCTTACGAACCGTACAGGCGCCTTTTGGTGCATACGGTTCAACAAAAAATTGCAAAAAAAATCAATGTGCAGATTCCAATCCTCTTTCTTTTTTCATATTCGTAGAAGGTTCTTTCTTACTTCTAACGAAAGGACTTTTCTTCTATTTTTAAAAAAAGACAGGTTTTTACTCCTTTTCGTATAATATTCTTGTAATATAAAAATAATAGAAAAGAAAAAAGCAGTCACTAAACTTATTGAATTAACTTCTTATTGATATATTGTTTCATCGAGATC